TGGCTTAGCTCACTATTCATCGAACCATACCGATCGATCTAGCAATGATGGAATGGGTATTCTGTTTACTGAATCACATAAAATTTTAGCCAACTCTATCCATATATCATACGTATGAACGGAAGCAAGACAGAGAAATGGAGGGCATTTTTTACGCAAGTTCGAATTTGAGCCAGGTACAAATAGAAAGAAATTTAAATTGATAAAGCATTCCTGGGAAAAAATTCCGTCACTTAGGTTGACGGAGTCTTTTATCGGTATCGGATAAGAAAATTGATCCAATTTCTACCCAATTCCTTTATTATGATATTACGATCGGGGTACAAAAAATAAAAAATAAATGAATTTGGGGTTCAATCTGCTCTCTATGAATGAGACAAAAACAGAAGAATCAGGAACAGCATATAGTTTAACTATTTTTAGCACAAACGTTCAAAAAGGAATTCGCAAATCTTTTTTGGTAGTAGAATTTATAAAATACAATTGAATTGCGTACGTAATACTCATAGGAGTAATCTTTAGGAAGTACATACCGGCACATGCCGATATAGCTATCCATATATCGCATCTTTTCTCATAATTGAACTTGGTGCAACATAGGTCAAGTCGCACTCGATCAAAATCATAATCATAATCATAATGTCTATTTTCTATTCATTCGGTATCCACGTATAAAAATTCCAGCTCTGTAGTTTACACTGTTCTGGGGTTTACATATGCACATATAATATTATAATTAATATTAATATTTAGAATATAATATATTAGAATATTAGAATTAGAATTATAATTGATTATAATTGTAATTGATAATAATTAGTCGTAAATCAATTGGATTTTTCATCCATTAAGGGAATACAAATGGAGATACAAATTTCAGAACTGTTCCCTAATTCAAACTAAGAAAAGTAAGTAAAGTAAAAGCAAGAGTAAAGAGTAATAAGTAAATAGTTAATGAAGTTTAAGTTTTAAGTAAAGAGTTAATGATTATAATTTGCCCTGAATTTTACAGTCCGTGATGGGGCCGGAAATCTTTATAACTTTTCTATAGAAAAGTTAAAAGAAAAGTAAGCGACGCGTACACTCAATCGAAAAAAAGAATCTAAACAGGATCAAATAAAATAAAAAATAGGAATTATTCTTTTGGAAAAGGATAAGTACAATGAGATTCAAGATAAAAAAAATATATAAATATAATAATATAGATATAGTATAGAATTAAGATTTTTATCTATTTTGTATGGAATTTGGCGACATGGCCAAGTGGTAAGGCGGGGGACTGCAAATCCTTTATCCCCAGTTCGAATCTGGGTGTCGCCTGATCAATAAAAAAAGACTTGGAAGTTTTTAATCCTGCTGATCGAACTTGACAAATTCTTGCCCCGCAAAAGCATAGGCAAGGGACTAGGTCTGTCGATATTTGATTTTGAGAACCCGTACTATCCTATAAAAGAAAAGACTGTCATCTTTTTTAGAAGAATTTATAAAAATCTGGGTTCTGAGTGTGGCTCAAACAGGTACCAATAAATCTGAAGCAATCCAATCTTATTAATGGATTGGTTTGGGCTATTCAGAATTGAACCAAATAAAAGAAATAATGAGAATTCATTCTATTCTGGGCATCAGAACTATGAAAATAAGAAGTCGTAAATCTTGGTATTCAAGGATTCCTAAGAGACACTCCATTTTGGCTCCTAAGGTTAAAGATGTGGAAAGAACTGAGCGAGGATACTTTGTATCCAAACTCAGGATAGGTTCTGAGTGCTCAGAAATGAAATCAAAATGGTTATTCTTCTTTTCTTATTTTTTTTTCTTCTATTTCATTATCTATCTTATATATATATATTATATATTTTTAATATAAATATTAATATAAATATATTTTTATATTTTATTATTATTATAATTATTATATTATTTCCAATTTTCCAATTCTTTAAATTTCAATAGAATCTATTGACTAAGAAATAAAGGACCTTTTTACGAGTGGATTCGTAAAATTGTTTCATCACTAGCCGTAAGTAAGAATCCTATTTTGACTCTGCACCATTGATTCCACTATAATTATAATTATGAATTAATAATGGAATAAATACTTCATTTCATAGAGATAAGGGACATCATTCACATGGATATAGTAAGTCTCGCTTGGGCTGCTTTAATGGTAGTGTTTACATTTTCTCTTTCACTTGTAGTATGGGGAAGGAGTGGGCTTTAGAGCTAGGAATATTAATATTACTAATTTAGTACTTTACTGAATAATATAATTCTATCAATTGTGATAGTTTTGCCAAAGCTGAAAAAAGAATACCTTGACTTAGTTTAGTTTATCTATATTCGTTTAATTATAAATATTATAATTTAGATAAGATATTAGATATTATTATTATATTTTAATATTATTATTTATTATATTGTAAATATTTTATATTAATTATTTATTAAATAATAATATTTTATTTTATATATTATAATTATATAATTTATTATAATTTATAAT